GTGAAACCAGTTGGTTCCGTAGTTTTAGAATTCTGCTGATCCCAAGTACTCCATCTCCATCATTGCATATGGGAATATAAAAAGTAAAGAGGAGAAGGCATGACCAGAAGAATTGTGTGAAATAAGTGAATTTATCCAGTTGAGGCATTCTTGATTGAGAAAAAATGATTCCCTCCAGACAGAAAGAGACTCCTTCCTGTACGAGTAGTTCAGAACTATAGAGAGTTGTGGTTGGTTGTTGACCAACGGAAAGCATGGGATGGGAGAAAGAAAGATGCACAAACGAAAAAGGGCGACTTCATAAAAAGCAATCAAAGCGCCACTCTGATCTACGACTCCGACTTGGGAGCATATTCCCGCATAATTGAGTACAATCGAGCTCGATCGTGTGAAGTTTTGAATAGAAAAGGAATATGCTCCCCCTTATTGTAGTGTTGCAGCTGAAGAGAATGTACTCTCTCGAGGAGAGCTTTACAAAATCCAACGGAAGCCGAGCCCTAATGGCTCGATGTAATTATGAAAAACGCTGTCGGAAAGGGAATGCTTTTTCCCTATATTAAAAAGTACCCGTAATTCGTTTTCCATATGGGAACGCAGAGGTTCTGGCGCCGCCAGATTGTCTGGGAGAGAGAGAGCCCTTTCCCACTCGAGCTTGGGAAATGAGGTAGACGCCCCCGAATCCGCCCCAGCAGGTAACACTGTATTCGCGAGAAAGGGCGTTAGGAGGGCCCTCACAGCAAAAACAATCGTCAAGGTCAGACCCCCGGAGCAGCCCAGTTGGATTCAAAATAAAGATAGGGCGCGCCCCCCCAAAAGGAGCCCCCCTTGTGAAAGCACGGAAATTAAATAGTTAAGAAAGCTCCATTTAAGACAAAGAAGATCCAAAACCAAAACGATAGTGCCTAGTAATAGAAAAGGAATGGACCATCGTTGAACAATCTGGGCAAGATGAGGAGATAACGGGCGAAGGATATTCATGAGGTTGGATTTATGTTTATTCGCTCTGCTCGCGGAGCGGCATACCGGAAAAAAGAAGAATTTAGGCCTTTCTAAAGCCATCTCACGAATTGGATTCGAACCAATCAAGCTACTTGCCCTTTAGTAGATCGTGACTCTGATTTTGGACGCGCTGAGTTATTTAAGCAATTCTTTATTTATTTTATATTATTTTCTTTCTTTTTTCTTTTCGACCTTGTACTAAGGTACACGGAACACTAAAAGAATCTCTGTTCAAACAAAAACGACAAGAAAACTCGAAAACGAAAGGGTCACCTTCTCTAGCAAGCAAGTAGACTTTTCTCTGAGCCAGGGTAGCAAAGCTAGCTCTTCGTATCATTGGCATTGGGCAGGTGAACCTGGCTACACAACAACTGTGACTCTAGCAGAGGATCTAGTTCCACACCAATCTGCTTATATAACAAGTTACTTAGCGTACCTACGATCGCTTGCTTGATTGCCCTCTTGCTTTAGCTACTTACTCGGGAACTAGCTTCGCACCTCACCCCGAGAACTCAAAGGTGCGTAGCTTGCTTGTTAAAGGGGTGTTTCCGTTCCTCCGGTGTGGGATAGTTGTTCCCTAGTCCGGTCCTATAAGAATAGTTCTCTAGACATCAACTCATGGTACTCCCCGGGCCCCCTAACAACAGAACTCCTAGGCTAGCTACAGCAGTTCTGGCATCAGCTTCTCGAGGGAAATCAGGCCTAAAAGACCCTCTTTTGTCATTCGAAAGTGGCATTTTAGCTCCTTTTCGTGGAACAGATCGGAGATCAGGTCTTATCGATTCATACGATTTTAATACGTCTTTTTCCCACATTAATAAGTACCCCTGTTTCCTTTAACACGCTAGTGCCCGGATCTCGTTCTCCTATCTTTGATACTTCCTTAACGGTAGCTTTAAAGGACATGTAACGTGCGTAGCTTGTTCCACAATTAAACGGTTCTGCAGGTATCCCCTCACCTAATACCCGCTACTCAGGGTTGAAAGTAGCACAATCGGTCCATGAGAGCGAACTAACAACACGAGCTTGTTTTCGGAGAATTTGTCACTTACGTTCCCCAAAAAAAGAGACTACCTGGGAAACCGAACCGTCAAGATCAAGCTTGAATACGAGTCGACGCCCACTAGTAGGATCTGTCCGTCCCATTCCCCATCTTCCGATAAAGTGAGTTGCTTGGATTGCATCTTCTTCCATATAGATAAGTGGGATCGGATCCTCTCTTGCAGACCCTTAAAATCAATTGAAAACACAGGGAAGATGGCAGCTTTTGAATTGAAGTATACAAAGAGGGAGCTTTTATCTTTCTTTCTGAGCCCTCCCTTTCCAAAATAGGACTAAGAGAGGCGTAACCTTTTCCACTCATTCCTATTCGATCTTAGTTTCTCGAATCGCTTAGATCGACTAAGTGAAATATAAAAGGTGCGGGATCGGCCCGTTTGATTTGATTATAGCAGGTTCAACCTATCTCCTTTCATGTGAGAGATCGAATTGCATTTCCTTAGCGCTATCTTATCGATCTCCTGTCTTCAGTGGGATGGAGCCAACAACCAATCAAATATAGGCACTCACTATATTCTTAACACATGCAACTCACACTGCTGTTTTCAAGCGCCAATCTTCTAGTTTTTGTATCAATTCTTGTAGTGATAGAAGGAGTTCACTTACGCGTACAGCTATTCCTCTCCTGCTTATCTGTTATAGGGCGAGCCAGCCTAGTGAAACAAGGAAGGCAGCCTATTAGATTCAAGCGAGTAAGCAAGCTACCTCAGGCTCCTTTCAATTAAGTAAGGGAGTAGCGTATCATATAGGGGACATCTTGAGTCTATCCCCAAATAGACTAGCCAATTGTTAGAGCAAGCATTCCTGGTAGGAGACATTCCCAAGAAGAAGAGCTTAGCTCTGGACGAATTCGCTTACGCTCTCCCGCTCCCTCACTTGCTCACTACCGCAAAATGAGGACCACACTCCGGGGCATCCGGGCGGGCCTCTTGGGCCTACGGTCACGGCCTTCGATCACTACTTTAGATAGTGAGAAAGAGGAATGGAGTAGCTCGACTAAAAGGAGAGGACCTAGGGAGATCTCTCAATATACCAAATCGGGTATTCAGGACGGGGAGGCAACCTGCCTTTAAGAGCTGGAAGCGAAGGGAAGGTATGCGGCTCATTGACTATAAAAAAGGGGCTCCCTCAGGGAAAGGACTCACTCTAGTCCTGACGAGAGGCAGGAAAAGCGGCCTTGTTCTAAGCATCCTGCCTTATTCAACTAAGAGTGCGCTCAAGCTATTAGGCTTCATCCTCTCTTCTCGAGACCTAGGAAAGAGATTAGCTTAGGTTGGGAGGAACGACTTGAAAAGAAGCCTTGAAAGCACCTTAGGCAACTAACAGACAAGGAAGGCAAAGGGAAATCCTAAATCCCAACCACCAACCGAGCTACGAGAAGAGCACCCGCTTCTCTTACACAATTAGTAGGGCACAGAGTAGCGTCCTCCTCTTTCCTTTAGGAACAAGAGCGGCACATTATGCGAGAGGGGGGAAGCTCGGGAACTAACTAGCTAACTAGCCTTTGGAATAGAGCGCAGGGAAAGCAAACTAACTTATCGAGCTAGAAGCACACTGAAGGTATCCCTCTTATTCCCATAAAGAAAATAACTGGACTGACTCACCACATAGAGGATAGGAAAGCCCGAAAAGCCAGATCGGGATAAACGGGGACTTCTCCTGAAGCAATGCACGCCTTGGTAGCTTAGCATACCATATTAAACAGACCATTTGCGAAAGGAAAGATGGTATGCACAAATGGTATGATAGAAAGGAATGCCCAGATGCTATGGAACTAGATCCCTTGGGGGGAATTCCTCAAATACTGGAAAGGAAAGCCCTACTCTATCTGGTAGGAACAATAGCAAGCGATTCTGGTACACAATTAGTTGTGGACTCAGAGATGCTGCTACTATAAGAGCGATCCCTGGGGGAGACTGACTCAAATACTGGATAGGAAAGCCCGGAAAGAACGATAGGGATAAACGGGGACCTCTCCTTATCCTGACTTTAGGAAGAAATCCCCGCCTTGGGAGCTCATATCGGACTTATTCAACTACCAGGCAAGGAAAGGAATACTAAAACATCCCTAGAAAGCATACCATATTACCATACCATATTAGCATACCTTTTTCGAAATAAATATGGTATGCTAGAATGGTCTGCGTCTGATACTAGAGAAAGACTAGGATAGCTGACTTCTCAGACCAGGCAAGCTCAAGAACTAGCCGCTGGAACCTATGATGTGGATGCTGCTCGGACTTATAGTTATAGTTCCCGCGGGCAGATAGGAATTCTTGGACTAGGGAAGGGTTGGGTCTGGCCTTCTTCTCTTGATCGGGGGCTAGCAGCACTGTTAAGGGAGACCTGCCCCCTTCTTTTCTTGCCTGGAACAAACTAGATCCCGAGGGCGGACTTCCTAAAAGAAAGGATTCGGAAAGGACTCAATCTAGCCCAGTACTTGGAAATCCAGCGCAGGGGACATCCCTAGAAGAGCAGACCATATTAACTTAACATACCATTTTATTTTAAGAAAGATAGTATGCAAAAAGAGAGTCTGGTAAAATGGTATGCTACTCAGAGGTAACAGACCATATTATATAAAACAGATCATTTTAAGATAGTATGGTAATATGGTATGGTACATGGTCTGGTACTATATCTAGATACCTAGCTAAACGCGAAGGAAAGGCCTGGTCATAGTCATAACAACGAGATGAACGACTTACTCCATTTAGGTTTAGGCCTGGCCGCAGGTTTCATCTTTTAGCTCAGAGGGGAGCTCAGAGGAAAGAGGCAGGACCTTAGACCAGTCCTCTTGAATGGAGGGCGGGTTAAGCACCATTCCTTGGTAGATTACCATACCATATTCCAGAAAGAATAGAGTATGCTAGAAAATGGTATGCTATAACCTTTTAGAAGCATTGGAAGACCCATAAAGCAAGAAAGAAAGAACTATAAATAAGGGAACTCATGAGGCTACCTAAACTCTAGTTGAAAGCCTTAAGAGAGACTAGCCATATCAGACAGCTTTCCATGGCCTTAGCGAAAGATAAGAGCTAGAGGGTTAGTATCCTACAGGAAAGACAGCTATCTTATCCTTGCTTATTATCTGACTTCTCCTACTAGAGAGAACAGAACATACCATTTTCCAAAGCAAGATAGTCTGTTAAAATGGTATGGTACAGAGCATACTATATTAAACAGACTATCTTCAATAAGAAAGAGAGTATGCTAGAATGGTATGGTACAATAGTAGTCTGTTACCAGGAAAGGAAAGCCCAGCTGGGGCTTTGAATAGTTAGCCCGGTAAAGCCTGAAAGCCAAGCCCGTGGGTAGAAAAAAGTCAAAGGCACGTAGGAATGATTAAAGCTAGCTACTGGGAAATACCTAGATAGCGATCCCCTAGGTAGGATAGCTGACTTCTCAGACCAGGCAAGCTCAAGAACTAGCGGCTGGAGCGGCTCGATCTCGATCTAGAGCTAATAGAAAGGGCGGACCTGGGACCAGTACTCACTTTAGGTTTAGGAAGGAATTCCCCATCTTGGTTGGGGGAGAGCTAAGACTTTCAATCCTTCTTCTTATTTTATTAGGCGGAAACCCGCTAAGTCCGATCCTTCTTTCCGGGGACCAGTCCTGACTTTAGCAAGAACTCCTCTTAATTCATGAAAATAATCATATGAAGAATCGTGAGACTAGCTACTCGTGTAAAGGCTCCTCTTTTCAGTATGGCTAGTTTTTTCTCATTTGATCTACGACCAAGCTGTGTATCGTGGATTCGCTTTGTCTCATGAGACTAGCTACGATCCCATAGAAAGACACTCTATTTAGGCGCCTGGCCGAAGGTTTATAATCATTCTTCTAGCTCAGAGGAAAGAAAGAGGGAGAAACTGAACCCTGTCCTCTATCTATTTAGGAAGGTTTTGATTCTTAGCTCAGCTTTGCTCGGATCAGGATTGAACACTAGACGAAAGGGAAAGCAAAAAACCACTTATTTAAATACCAGCGAAGGATGGAGAAGAAGGTACTCACCTAGGGGTTTAACCCCTTCTTATTCTTGTACGTATACTAGATCTGGATCTGGATTGGATCCACTAGATAGAAAGGGCAGGAGGCTCATTGCCACACACAACAAACTAGCACCTCTTGGTCCAACCATAAAATAAAGGAAAGCCAAGCGAAAGCCCGAGAGAAGCCTTCTTGTATGTCGAATTCACAAAATCATCCTCGGAAAGGGTAGTCTCATAATCTAGCTAGCTACCCAGCTACTAGGAAAGGGAAGCCCCGGGACCAGTCCTTTGGAATGGAGGGAATCAAATACCTTATCGAGCTACAAGCGCACTTAAGTTAAGGTAGAACTTAGCCCTGGTTGACTTGAAGAAAGAAGCTCACTCAGGGTAGAAAGGTAGGACCGTCTACCAGTCCTTGGCATAGGAAGAAATCCAAAACTTGACTTGATAGCTCGCTACCAGCACAGGAAGGAAGGGAGGAAGCTCTAGCCCTATAGATAAGACGAGAAGACAATCATGAAAAGACAATCTGACAACATAAGAGTGTCTGCAGCAACATTGTCCTTCCTCTCGTCAGGAATAGCGGCCTTGGGACTACTAGCTTAGCTCATATTGGAAAGGTGCAGACGTTAGAATATCGTCTTCTCGTCTTCGGCTATCGTCTGCTCATCTCTTAGTTACATGGGTGCCTCCCTCTTAACTTGCTTCCTATAGCCAGATAGATAAGACGGTGCAGACGTTAGAATATCGTCTTCTCCTATAGGGCTAGAGCTTCCTATCGCTTAGTTTGCTACTCTGGCTGACAGCTTCTGGCTACTTACCTCTTGTTCACCGCTGACTACAGTTTACTGCTTTCTGGTCAACTCAAACAGGGATGATTAGCCAAGTGGCTTTCTCGAGAATGTCGTATTAAGGTAAACGGTTACGGATTGGGTTGTCGTAACACATCCCTGACGAAACCATTACTTTCTTAGGTAACCTCTAAGATTCTAGTGGCCCGAAAGGGTAAGTCAAGTAAGTATCACCAATAGAAGGAAGACGGTGATCAAAGAAACCAAATAGAACAATAGGTGCCATGATACCATTATTTAAGACTTTGGTTTTTTACAAGCCAGTCGTTCTTTTCTGCGCACATTCGGGGCCTACTTCCTGGCAGAAAAAGGTTAAGTTTCGCCTGAAGTTTGAGTTCTGTCAGTACCTCCTCAATTGTAGCTTTCACTATGGATCTAGGACCTATTCTTGTTCTTGTATTTAAAAAAAAAAACAGTAGTCCGAAAGCTTTAGTCAGAAAGGGAAGTCAGGTCAGAAGTAAGATCATTAGTGCTAGTAGTCTGGTCGAAAGTAGTAGTTGGAAAGGGAAGTCAGGCAATGAAATTGATAACAGGAAGTCGTGTAAGGCGGTGGTGTTCTCCTTTGTTCCTCTGTCCTAGTCATTTCGCGGTCTAGTGAGCCCTCTTAAGCCTCTTCTTCGTAATCAAGCCGAAGCAAGGGATTCAGCTAAAAAGAAAGGAAAGAAAGACATGTTTCCCTAGCTCCTAGGAGAGGAATGACTCGAGTTAGGCCTGGCCGAAGAATCATTATTTGGCTTGCTTGGCTACCAGCAATGAAGGCATACAAATACCCGTAATCCTGAAGCAAAGGAACAAAATAAAATGGAAGATTCTCCGGACGATTATCCGAAGCAAAAAAGGAATGAAAGAGGCTAAGCTACGAATAGAACTTACTTAAATATATATACTACCATCGGCCGATTCTCCGACAATCCCCTTTACCGCTATCCTCATGAGTAAGAAAAATATGTGCTGTAATAAGTCTCGATAAGAAGCTCTCTTTTCCTTCCTTTAGTAAGTAGTAGAGTGATTCCTTCCCTCTAGATAGATAGGGCGTCTAGCCTGAGTGAGTCTAGTATGGATAGTAGTTATCCTTTTGCCTGTTAGATCTATCCTTCATTTAGTTAGGCTTGTAATAGGTAGGTCTCATTATTCTTTGCGTTCTTACTTGTATCTTCTTTCTTCCCTTGCATCTATCTATCAGACAATCTTCTTGTTTTCAGATTGTCTTATCCCTGCTATCTTTCTATCACTAAATAGAGGTCTTAGCTCCCATTGGAATGCCTTATAAGTAGCCTTCTTTTTCCTGCCTTTAGGATGTTACTTATGAGTGATAGTAGTTGGAGTTGCTAGTAGGAAGCTAGGCTATGGAACTGTCTTCTCTTTTGAGGTAGGAGAGCGGGCAAGGTTTCGAATGTATTAGGACAGTTTCTAATATCATTTTTTTTAGCTTCTTTTCCTGGTGAGTATGAGTAAGTCAGTTCAGGGAATTCTCCTGGTGGTGAGTAAGTAGAGGGAACACGTCTTGTTGCTTGCTCTACAGGTTAGTAAGTTGGTTGAGTCAGCTCCCACTGGTTCGGCTAGAGGGTTGCTTTGAACTTCCATTCGATGGTTCGGGCTCAGCAGAAGCTTATCGGTTTGAGTCAGCATTGGCTGAAGGCACAGGGTCCGAAGGAGAGTTTGCCCTTCGCTCGCCTGAGATCGTTGGTTCTTAGCCACTAGGTTCGTAATCAAAAGATTGAAATGGAGATGGAGGGAGGCATCGAAAGCATTAGTCGGGTAGTTGCTGCCGGAGAAAGGAGGTTACCTGGGACTGGAAGTGAAGCAATTGGCCAGGTATTTACGGGCCTCTTGGGTACAGGTTGAAGGAAAGCTGATGGTTCTGCACCTACATTCGTGGGTTCAGGCTGCCTATTAGATACGTCATAACAAGTGGGTCTCCCAGCTTTCAAAGGATAGCTTTGGAAGAGAATGCATTGGGAATGGTGATGCCGGAAGATATGGACTTGGAAAAGTGGGCTCACCAGCAGAGGAAAGCTTATCTGGTTGAGTCGATCCCAGAGAATGGATTAGTTGAGAGCTCAGATGGTGCCGGCCCAGATCAAGCTATTGGGTCAATTGTTTCCACACGAGATGGCTCGTTGCTGTCAGAAGGCCCGCTTCCACTGGCTGGGTTGGTGGCACCGAAAGGACTCATAGTTCTGCTTTCGAGCCTCGAAGGGCCAAGCATCTTTTAGTCAGCTGGAGATGGACCATTGATACCGATACCAGTGGTTCGGGATGAAGGCTTTAGATTGATTGGCTTACTCGCCTCTCATCCGGGAGATGGAATGGGATTGATAGCTGCGCCTGGGAAGGTTCATAGTTATGCTTCTCCAGCCCCAGCCCCTGATCGCCAGCAGAGCACCTAGAATGGGATTAGTTGGTCTCTCTCCGCCCGAGAATGGATATGGAGCAAAGGTCTCGAAGAGCCTCGGCTCTGGGGGTTGGGTTCCGAATCATTGAAATCCCCAAGTAAGGGTGAAGGCTCACTCGCTGTCAGCTGCTTGCTGGAAGCATCGGAATCAAAATGATCGAAAGTCGTTGTTTGAGGTCCGGAGTTCGCCCTAACACCCGCGTGTGACAGATGACTTCTCCCCTATGAGATTGGTTACCAGAATCATAGAATGCGCGTAAACAGATAAAAAAAGATAGCCAGGGCGATGCTTCAAGAAGTGCCCGGCCCGGTGATCCCTGTCTGTGATTCAGTCCGCCCTAGGTTGACAGATTGATTGGGTTCAGTCCCGCTCAGTGATGTGGCTTCCTTTTTCCAATCTGTTCATTTAGCTTGATTGAACAACACAAGCTTGAGAGTAAAGGAGTTCGAGCTCAGTTCCGTGTTCCGTTCAGTACTCTTCATAGTAATAATAGCAGTTCCGGTGTTTTCATTAAAAAGAAGAATCTTAAAAGAATCGTTACAAGTGGACTTCAAAACTTGCATTCTTTAGGGGCACAGAACACAAACACCATCGGGAGTTCATTTCAGCTCCGTGAACAGAAGCTGTGGAAGAGAATTCTTCAGTTGATCTGGCAACCGAGAAAGCATTCGAGTTCTTTCTCATAAGCGCCTTCTGCTGATCAACA